ATCCCTGGAGTTGAATACCTCATTCAAGAATGGTTTTTGATCCAATCCGTAGGAATCAATAAAAAAGGCAAATCCCTTATGATACACCAGATCCGGCTCGGTTATTGATAGAGTGAATAGATCTGCCATTTCTTGAAATCTCTCTTCTGATTCAAAATCGTGGTGTAACGTATATCCCCCCCCCGTTCCGATCTGATGAAATAGGATGAATTGAGACGGTATTTTGTAAATATGTAATTGTCTTGAATAGATTAACTATTTCTTTATTTTCCGATCGCCTGGAAGGGACAAAAGAAAAATCTTGTTCTTTCTTCAACAATTTCTGATCTCTAGTGGATCTCTCAGTACGATTCGAACCCAGATGAAGTTCTGACCATCTGTCAGAGAAAAAAGAACGAATGGATCTTGTAGGATTCCCAAGAAATTCTTCGATTTCTTCCGGAAGCAGATGATTCTTCATCTCCTTCTCACCTTCCGTTTGAAGAAAGGAAGGATCCCAAAGAATCGATCTTTCTTTTAGTTGTGGAATCTCTCTTTGATTGATCAATGTGTGATATTCCGAATCCTCATTACTAATGGAATCGAAATGATCTCTGGATTGATTAAAAGATCCCTTCAATTGGCTAGAATCCCTTCCTTGAACGAAACTAGATCTTGTGGAATCATATTGAAGATTTCGCGATATATTTCGTGCCTTGCTAAAAACCCGATCCTTGTTTACCAACCACACATTGTCTAACCAAATCCAATTCTCTCTCGATATGTTCCTCAAAAAATCCGATTCTTCGTGCGGAAAATTCCCCCAACTAACGAAGAGATCTTGGCGGAATTGCCACATATGAAATTGAGCACAATTTTGCAAAGAAATAGCCCACTTCTTTCTCGAGAAGAGATGAGAAACGTGCTCAATATCATTTGATTGAATAGTTGACCCAGCTCCTTGTTGTTTGAAGAAACCCTCCACTTCAATTGGCATTTTTTCACGAAAAGCAAACATGAGATAACAAATCCAGTCTTTCACTAAGGTTTCGAATAGCTGTCCCGAATTCAAGTTGATTATGTTTCGCCCCTTCCTCGGAGAAAGACGATCAAAAAATTCCCAATCATGGTCCTTGCGGATCGGATCATCCATATAATATACAAAAAGAAATTCCAGATATTTGATATCTTTCTCTTTGAATGAGATCTCAATTCCAGCGACGGTTTCATTAGATATCTTACAACTAGAATCCCTCTTTTTTCCGATCCAGTTCCTCCACCACCGCGAACCCCAGTTAGATTCAGACATGATACCCTTTTTAGTTATTGGGAGAACCCAAGTACTCTCTTTCGGATCCAGGAAACTGCTCTCCGAGATCTTTTTTCCTTTTGGAAGATAAAGGAGTGAAACAATCAACCTATTGATATTGGAAGACACAAAGGATTCTTCCAATGTATCATTTCTGGGTCCAATGGAATTCATAGGTATAGGAAGAAGCCCTGTCAAATAGAGATTTTTTCTTTCGACCATCTTTCGATTGTTGATACGGTATAGAAGGACCACTACTACAAATAGTACTACACCCTTGAATAGTACTACACCCTTGGTCGTGAAATCCTGTGAATTGCGTGAAAGTAGGATACTCCAAATTCGGGAGTCCAAGAGTTTTACAAAACGTTCTTGATCGAAAAAAATTTTAATGAAAGATCCCACTGAATTGAATTTGGTCCATGAATCTATTAAATAGTGAGAATTCTTGATCTCCCTCAATATCTCTTTCAATTCGAAAATCCAGACTCGAAATAAGTTGTCTCTATCTTCTCGAAATAAGTTGTCTCTATCTTTAAATGACTTTTCTCCCCCTTTCAATTTAAATTGAAATAAGTTCTCTCTCTCGTTCATATAATATGTAGCTCCTATAAATTCGAATTCCTAAAAATTTGATTCATTCAAACTGAACTCAAAATCAAGATTGCATTTCAATTTCGACTTTGTTTATCTACGATATATGAGGATCCCCGCTAAGCATCCATGGCTGAATGGTTAAAGCACCCAACTCATAATTGGCGAATTCGTAGGTTCAATTCCTACTGGATGCACACCAATGGGACCCTCCAATAAGTCTATTGGAATTGGCTCTGTATCAATGGAATCTCATCATCCATACATAACGAATTGGTGTGGTATATTCATATCATAACATATGAACAGTAAGAACTAGCATTCTTATTGAGACTCGAACTCATAGGGAAGAAAATCGATTTATGGATGGAATCCAATATGCAGTATTTACAGACAAAAGTATTCGGTTATTGGGGAAAAATCAATATACTTTTAATGTCGAATCAGGATCAACTAGGACAGAAATAAAGCATTGGGTCGAACTCTTCTTTGGTGTCAAGGTAATGGCTATGAATAGCCATCGACTCCCGGGAAAGGGTAGAAGAATGAGACCTATTATGGGACATACAATGCATTACAGGCGTATGATCATTACGCTTCAACCGGGTTATTCTATTCCACCTCTTAGTAAAGAAAAGAACTTAAATCAAAATACTTAATAGCATGACGAGACATTTATACAAAACTTCTACCCCGAGCACACGCAATGGAGCCGTAGACAGTCAAGTGAAATCCAATACGCGAAATACACGAAAGAATTTGATCTATGGACAGCATCGTTGTGGTAAAGGCCGTAATGCCAGAGGAATCATTACCGCAAGGCATAGAGGGGGAGGTCATAAGCGTCTATACCGTCAAATCGATTTTCGACGGAATGAAAAAGACATATATGGTAGAATCGTAACCATAGAATACGACCCTAATCGAAATGCATACATTTGTCTCATACACTATGGGGATGGTGAGAAGAGATATATTTTACATCCCAGAGGGACTCTAATTGGAGATACCATTATTTCTGGTACAGAAGTTCCTATAAAAATGGGAAATGCCCTACCTTTGAGTGCGGTTTGAACTATGGATTTACGTAATTGGAAGTAACCAATTAGGTTTACGACGAAACCTAGAAATCGATCACTGATCCAAATTGAGTACCTCTACAGGATAGACCTCAACAGAAAACTGAAGAGTAACGGCAGCAAGTGATTGAGTTCAGTAGTTCCTCATATCAAATATCAAATTATTGACTCTAGAGATATAGTAATATGGAGAAAACCAAATTGTTTCAAGCACCGACAGAACCAGAAGCGCCCCTTGTTTCAAAGAGAGGAGGACGGGGTATTCACATTTCATTTGATGGTCAGAGGCGAATTGAAAGCTAAGCAGTGGGAATTCTAAAGATTCCCCGGGGGAAAAATAGAGATGTCTCCTACGTTACCCCCAATATGTGGAAGTATCGACGTATGTGGAAGTATCGACATATGTGGAAGTATCGACGTAATTTCATAGAGTCATTCGGTCTGAATGCTACATGAAGAACATAAGCCAGATGAAGGAACGGGAAGACCTAGGATGTAGAAGAGCATAACATGAGTGATTCGGCAGATTTGGATTCCTATATATCCACTCATGTAGTACTTTACTTCATTTTACGATATAGAAGATCCACCTGTATAGATATCATCATCTACACCCAGAAAGCCGTATGCTTTGGAAGAAGCTTGTACAGTTTGGGAAGAGGTTTTGATTGATCAAAAAGAAGAATCTACTTCAACCGATATGCCCTTAGGCACGGCCATACATAACATAGAAATCACACTTGGAAAGGGTGGACAATTAGCTAGAGCTGCGGGTGCTGTAGCGAAACTGATTGCAAAAGAGGGGAAATCGGCCACATTAAAACTACCTTCTGGGGAGGTTCGTTTAATATCCAAAAACTGCTCAGCAACAGTCGGACAAGTAGGGAATGCCGGGGTGAAACAAAAAAGTTTGGGTAGAGCCGGATCAAAATGTTGGCTAGGTAAACGTCCTGTAGTAAGAGGAGTAGTTATGAACCCTGTAGACCATCCCCATGGGGGTGGTGAGGGGAGGGCCCCGATTGGTAGAAAAAAACCCGCAACCCCTTGGGGTTATCCGGCACTTGGAAGAAGAAGTAGAAAAAGGAAGAAATATAGTGATAATTTGATTCTTCGTCGCCGTAGTAAATAGGAGAGAAAATCGAATTTGTTTCTTCTAAAAAAAAATCAAATAAAAATAAAATAGGAGAAATTCACTGTGACACGTTCGCTAAAAAAAAATCCTTTTGTAGCAAATCATTTATTAAGAAAAATAAAGAAACTTAACACAAAGGCGGAAAAACAAATAATAGTAACGTGGTCCCGGGCATCCACCATCATACCTACAATGATTGGCCATACTATCGCTATCCATAATGGAAAAGAAAAAATACCTATTTATATAACAGATTATATGGTGGGTCATAAATTGGGAGAATTTTCACCTACTCTTTCTTTCAAGGGGCATCCAAAAAATGATAATAAATCTCGTCGTTAGTTTGATTATTTTGAAACTTTTAAAAGTGAAAATAAAAGTTAAAAGGAATTGGAAAAGTAATCGTTTTTTTACTAAATAGTTTTTTGACTTTTTTTATAGATATAGATTCTTTTTTGAAATTAAAATGAATAGTAGAACAAAGAAGAAGAAGAAAGAGAAGAAAGAGAATATGGATGCTTGTTTATTAACAAGAGGACGAAGTTCTACGATAAAAAGACTAACTTGTCATATAAATATTGTATTGAAAGATATATCCTTATATTTATATGAAGAATATAAGATATGCTTAAAACTTCGAATAAGTAAAAAAAAGTCCACAAATATGACATTTCATGATATATATTATAGTAATGGGGGATTATGGCACAAAAAATAAATCCACTCGGTTTCCGACTTGGTACAACTCAAAATCATCATTCTCTTTGGTTTGCACAACCAAAAAATTATTCTCAGGGTCTTCAAGAAGATAAGAAAATAAGAAACTCTATCCAAAATTATGTACAAAAGAATATCAAAATTCCTTCTGGTGTTGTAGGGATTTCACGTATAGAGATTCAAAAACGAATTGATGTGATTCAGGTTAGAATATATCTGGGATTCCAAAAATTATTAATAGAAAGGAACCCTAAAAAAATCAAAGAATTCCAGATGAATGTAATGGAAGAATTGAAGAAGATGAATGTAATCGAAGAATTACAGATGATTGTACAAAAAGAACTTAATCCTATAAATCAAAAACTGAACATTAATCTTACAAGAATTCCAAAGCCTTACAAGGATCCTAATATTCTTGCAGAATTTATAGCCGAACAATTAAAGAATCGAGTTTCATTTCGCAAAGCAATAAAAAAGGCTATTGAATTAGCCAAGCGCGCCGATACAAAAGGAATTCAAGTACAAATTGCAGGGCGCCTTGGCGGAAAAGACATGGCACGCATCGAATGGATTAGAGAGGGTAGGGTTCCTTTACAAACCCTTCGAGCTAAAATTGATTATTGCTCCTATACGGTTCGAACTATTTATGGGGCATTAGGCCTAAAAATTTGGATATTTTAGACACAGAATAGTCAACCTTTACTTGACTTAATTTTTCCATTATACCCTTTCTTTGATATCTTTGATAGAACAAAAAATGATAAATTCTTTCATTCTTTTTCTGACCAATCAAAAAAAGAAAAATTCGAAAATTCTATAAGGTTAAATAAAATAAAAAATTCGATTGATTATTTAATGTACTTGCTATGCTTAGTGTGTGACCCGTTGGTTTTTAAAGGTAAAGGTCAATCTTAAAAAAATAGACTGATCAATACTATGAATGAATAAATATAGAATTAATAACCAACTCATCGCTTCACATTATCTGGATCTGGATTCAAAAAAGCAGTCAAGATATGATATATTGGCCTTTGTATTGTAGGAATTGCAATCTTTTTTACTCTTTTTTACATTACATAAATAAAAAAAAGCAATTTGATTATGAATTGTAAAGCAAAATAAAAAATTATACAGATAAATGATAGGGTGAGAGAAAGAAAAAAAAAATTAATGATATATGATTCCAATATGTAAGGTCTACGAGTCATCTCGTAAAAGCTAATGTAATAAAGCACCAATAGCTATTTATTGATAGTCAAAATCCTACTCATAAAACAAAAAATTAAGAGCCTCGAGCCAATAAAGACTGATAAAATTGGCTCAATAAAAAATTGGATTGGAGGCTTCATTATAGAATTAAGACCTAACCATTAACCGAGAAGCGATGGGAACGACGGAACCTGTAAAGACATAAGATTCTATTGAAAATAAATTCTATTGAAAATAAATCTTAATAATTTTTTAACGGGCAGGATGGCGAAACGAACCAAAAAACAATCCATTTTTTTTTTTTTTTGAGAGGAGAGGTTTGGGGATAACCTTAGAAATAAAGTAAAAACGGAAAGAGTAAATATTCGCCCGCGAAGGTTTTTTTATGTTATTGGATTTCCAAATTTTAAGTGATCTGATATCATCATAATAAATATAGATATAGATTCATTATCATTAGAAGATTATAAGAAAAAAAGTCCATTATACATAAATTATATAAAATAATTATCTAAAAATTTGAATTTAAAATTATCTATCAATCTAGAATTGACATAGAATACATAGTTCTATATAAAAAAATAGATACAAATTTCGAATAAATAGATTAGATGAAATCTCAAAGAATCTAATGATTCAGTCTATTACTCATCAACTATATGTATATTTTTATAATTATTTCATTCGCAAGGAGCTGGATGAGAAGAAACTCTCATGTCCAGTTCTGTAATAGAGATGGAATTGTGAACCAATGATCAACTATAACCCTAAAAGAACCAGATTCCGTAAACACCATAGAGGGAGAATGAAAGGAATGTCTTATCGAGGTAATCGTATTTGTTTCGGTAGATATGCTCTTCAGGCACTTGAACCCGCTTGGATTACGTCTAGACAAATAGAAGCAGGCCGTCGGGCAATGACACGAAATATACGCCGCGGTGGAAAAATATGGGTACGTATATTTCCCGATAAACCAGTTACGATAAGATCCGCAGAAACACGTATGGGTTCGGGGAAAGGAGATCCCGAATATTGGGTAGCTGTCGTTAAACCAGGTAAAATACTTTATGAAATGGGCGGAGTAGCAGAAAATATGGCCAGAAAAGCTATCTCAATAGCAGCATCCAAAATGCCTATACGAACTCAATTCATTATTTTAAAATAGGAATATAGAACCAAAGAAAAAAGGGACTTTGGAATGAAAAAAAAATTGTAAGTTTCTTTTTTTATTTTTGGACAAACAATATTTCTTTTTTTTTCTTTTGCATTAAAATAACAGATTAAAAAAATGATATGATCCAATCTCAGACCTATTTGAATGTAGCAGATAACAGCGGAGCCCGAAAATTGATGTGTATTCGAATCCTGGGGGCTGGTAATCGGGGATACGGTCATATTGGCAACGTTATTATTGCTGTGATCAAGGAAGTAGCACCCAATTCCACTCTAGAAAAATCCGAAGTGATCAGAGCTGTAATTGTACGTACTCGGAAACAACTCAAACGCGACTGCGGCATTATCATACGATATGATGATAATGCTGCAGTTGTCATTGATCAAAAAGGAAATCCAAAGGGAAGTCGAATTTTTGGCCCGATTGCCGAGGAATTGAGGCAGGTCAATTTCACAAAAATAGTTTCATTAGCGCCTGAAGTATTATAAGATAAAGCGTTAGAAAAGCATTGTAAGATGAGATAGAAAACATTATGTAGTTAGACTATTTGATTATAGTATTTGAATTCAACCGATTAATCAAATTAATTAGTAGATTATGTTTAACGTATATACCTTAATAATAAAATTCATGAATATGAATTAAAAAAAACAAAAGCAAAAAGACAATGTTAATTATATCAAAAGTCAAAATGTTAGTTTATAATGAGTCAAGACACAATTGCTAATATAATAACCTCTATACGAAATGCTGACATGGGCGGAAAAGGAATCGTTCGAATAGTATCTACTAATATCACTGAAAACTTTGTGAAAATCCTTTTACGAGAAGGTTTTATTGAAAATGTGAGGAAACATCAGGAAGGCAACAAAAATTTCTTGGTTTTAACCTTACGACATAGACGACATAGAAAAACTAAAAAAAAACAATATAGAACTAGTCTAAAATTAAAACAGATTAGTCGACCCGGTTTACGAATCTATTCTAAATATCAACAAATTCCTAGAATTTTAGACGGGATGGGAATTGTAATTCTTTCGACTTCTCGGGGTATAATGACAGATCGAGAGGCTCGACTAAAAAGAATCGGCGGAGAAATCTTGTGTCACATATGGTAATCCTTCTGATATCCAAATCATATCTATTTTGATTTTGTTTTGGAAAAAAAAAAAAAAGAACAAGTCCGAGATTTGAATAGCATTGCTGCTACATTAAATTTTCAGATACTTCAAGATAGTTTTATATGGAATATCCTTATTTTTTATTCTATATTATAGAATCGAAGGATATAGAATATAAAGAATAAAAAGAAATTCACAAAGGTTTACTTACTGAATCACTTTCCAAGGGTATGGTACGGGTTCCTTTAGATAATGAAGATCCCGCTTTAGGTTCTGTTTCAAGAAAGACCTAACAAAGTTTTGTTTTATACCACCAAGAAATAGAGTCAATAAGCCTCATTATACTTATGATTCGACCGGAGAGGAGAACGTTTAATTTAGAGACTCCAGAACAACAATTCGAAAGATTAGGTAATTTTTGAACTTCAATATTTCTTTTTTTTTTATGGGGATACAATTCAATCTTGATTGAAAAAAAAAAACTCTTTTTCTTCAAAAAAAAGTCTGTATATTCAAAATTAAGGAACGCAAAATATGAAAATAAGGCCCTCCGCTCGTAAAATTTGTGGAAAATGTCGACTAATACGTAGAAAGGGACGAATTAGAGTAATTTGCTCTAACCCGAGACATAAACAAAGACAAGGATAATTTGTCAAAATAAAGAAAAGGACTATCTAAAGGATCTGATAGATAAATACAAATAAAAAAAAAAGATCTATTTTGACACGAAATGGATATATCCATAGGTCTCGGACTTTTTTTTTGAGATAATAAAATATGGTAAAATTTGTAACAAGACTTGCTTGGCGCAGGAAAAGACGTCCTCGTAAAAATACACCTAAAATACCAAAGGGAGTTATTCATATCCAAGCAAGTTTTAACAATACTATTGTAACCGTTACAGATGTGCGGGGTCGGGTGATCTATTGGTCCTCTGCGGGCACTTGTCGATTCAAGGGCCCAAGAAAGGGGACACCTTTTGCCGCTCAAACCATAGCGAAAGATGCTATTCGGATAGCAATGGATCAAGGTATGCAACGAGCGAAAGTCCTGATAAAGGGTCCGGGTCGCGGAAGAGATGCGGCATTAAGAGCTATTTGTCGAAGTGGTATAATATTAAATTTCGTCCGGGATATAACCCCTATGCCCCATAATGGCTGCAGGCCTCCTAAAAAAAGACGCAAATAAACATTGAAGAGATTTCAAGAGAAATAAAAAATTCAAGGATTTTATAACAAAAAGAAGAATCTTATTATGGTTCGAGAGAAAGTCAGAATATCTACTCGAACACTACAGTGGAAGTGTGTTGAATCGAGAGTTGACAGTAAACGTCTTTATTATGGACGTTTTATTCTGTCTCCACTTATGAAAGGTCAAGCCGACACAATAGGCATTGCGATGCGAAGAGCTTTGCTTGGAGAAATAGAAGGAACATGTATCACACGTGCAAAATCTGAGAAAATACCACACGAATTTTCTACTATAGGGGGTATTCAAGAATCAGTACATGAAATATTAATGAATTTGAAAGAAATTGTATTGAGAAGCAATTTATATGGAACTCGTGACGCGTCTATTTGTGTCAAAGGTCCTGGATATGTAACTGCTCAAGACATCATCTTACCGCCTTCCGTGGAAATCCTTGATAATACACAACATATCGCTAGCCTAAGGGAACCAATTGATTTGTGTATTGAATTACAAATTGAGAGGAATCGTGGCTATTGTATAAAACCGACACAAAATCTTCAAGACGGAAGTTATTCCATAGATGCTGTATGCATGCCTGTTCGAAATGTGAATCATAGTGTTTATTCTTATGGAAATGGAAATGAAAAGCAAGAGATACTTTTTCTCGAAATATGGACAAATGGAAGTTTAACTCCTAAAGAAGCACTTCATGAAGCCTCCCGAAATTTAATTGATTTATTTCTTCCCTTTCTACATGTAGAAGAAGAAAACTTACATTTCGAAAAAAATCAACACAAAATTACTTTACCCCTTTTTACTTTTCATGATAAATTGGTTAAACTAAGGAAAAATAAAAAAGAAATACCATTAAAATCGATTTTTATTGACCAATTAGAATTGACTCCTAAGATCTATAATTGTCTCAAAAGGTCCAATATCCATACATTATCGGACCTTTTGAAGAACAGTCAAGAAGACCTTATGAAAATTGAACATTTTCGCATGGAAGATGTAAAACATATATTAAGCATTCTAGAAATGGAAAAGCATTTCGCAATTGATTTACTAAAAAATCAATTTTAAAGCCGCTGGATTTATATTCATTTTCATCCCCTTTTTTCGATTTTTTTTCCTAAAGATATATCTATTGAATAGGTGTTATCTAGGGAGAATTCACCTTGAAGTGACTATTCCCTAGATACACACATCGTGCTATTTTATTTTCAAATTGAATCAATTTAAAAAAGACCTAAAGTTAGGGATTTATCAATAGGTAATGTTGCTCCAATACCTAACCAAAGGGCCGCTACGGTACCAATCAAAAAGACAGTTGTCGCCACTGGACGACGAAATGGATTTTGGAATTTATTAACATTTTCCAAAAAGGGTACTGTTAATAATCCCGCGGGTACTGAAACCATTAAAAGAACACCTAATAATTTATTAGGTACTGTGCGAAGTATTTGAAATACGGGAAAGAAATACCATTCGGGCAATATTTCCAAAGGAGTTGCAAATGGATCCGCAGGTTCGCCAATCATTGATGGTTCTAGAACCGCTAATCCTACAGTACATGCAATAGTACCTAGAATTACTACTGGAAAAATATATAAAAGGTCATTGGGCCATGCGGGTTCTCCATAATAATTATGCCCCATTCCTTTAGCCAATTTAGCTCTTAATACAGGATCATTCAGGTCAGGTTTTTTTGTTATTGGGATAGGTGAATTCTTATCAATCCATCCTCCGAAAGAACCGGATATGATAATTTTTCATCATCCGGCTCGAGCAAGAATCAAACGAACCAAAAGTACCCATATGAAAAAATAGAGATCTCTAGATGTTATAAAATCAATCAATATATTATCCATAGCTACACATATATGAATGATTTTATGAAAAAAAAGAACTGGATTCCTTTTTCCAAAATTGCAATCATCCATCGCACGGACTTCGGTTCTTACAAGTAAATCAATGCTCATTACCCAAGTGGGCCTATAAAGGTAATAATGACCAAGTGCTTTTTGGGTCGTCTTAGACCTTTGGACTTTATCTACAAAAAATATCGATATTTTTTGTATACAAAGAATTTACTTGTTACTAATATGGTTTCGCCTCTGTCATTCTTTAGATCCGCTGTTTCACCCCGATAGTATCAGAAATGGAGTCAATGCAAAGAAAATGGGTGCATTTCCATACTATTAAGTATACTAAGTAGTAAGTAAATAAAAAAAATGAATAAAAAAACGAAATACTAAAGATACTTTAGATAAGTATATTAAGTAGGTAAAATAGCTAAAAAATAGAATATATGGATTCTACTACATCACTTATTCCACTGGATTTTACGGGGCCTGCTCATGCACGACATGCTTGGATCGGATCATAGAAAAAATTCTCTTTAAGTGAACCAACCTATCCTAAATAGAGTATATGGCTTACGGAGTGGTTAGAACAAAGACACATTTGGTTGTGGATTCCAATGTGGCAGATAAAGACATATCCTATATCTGCATGGCCAAATCAATAGTCCAAGTCAAACACTCCCATAATCCATCTTTTTCTTCGGAGAATTCGCTTCAACTATTCATTATTTCAAAGAAATAATATAATGTAGTTGAAGAGAAATATCTAAATACATGTCTTATTCTTTTCAATAATCCATATTTGTAGCAATAAAATACTATTCTCCCTCCCCCAATCGATCAATGATTGATTACTAATATCTATGATCTATATTGTTTATAAAGGACCCGAAATACCTTGCTTACGTATCATTAGAAAATGCATTAACATAAATACGGCAGTAAGAAGAGGTAATACAAAAGTGTGTAAACTATAAAAACGAGTCAAAGTTGATTGTCCTACACTAGCACTTCCACGCAATAACTCTACTAAAGGGGATCCTATTATAGGAATAGCTTCCGGCACGCCTGTTACAATTTTTACTGCCCAATAACCAATTTGGTCCCAAGGTAAAGAATAACCAGTTACGCCAAAGGATGCTGTCAATACACCAAGAACCACACCTGTAACCCAAGTTAATTCACGAGGTTTTTTAAAGCCACCTGTGAGATACACACGAAATACATGTAGGATCATCATTAGTACCATCATACTTGCTGACCATCGATGAACAGACCGGATTAACCAACCAAAGTTAACTTCAGTCATTATATATTGAACAGAAGCAAAAGCTTCAGTAACGGTCGGACGATAGTAAAAAGTCATAGCAAACCCTGTAGCTACTTGGACTAAAAAACAAGTAAGGGTAATTCCTCCTAAACAATAAAATATATTGACATGAGGAGGAACATATTTACTAGTTATATCGTCTGCAATCGCCTGAATCTCGAGACGTTCTTCGAACCAATCATAGACTTTATTGAGATAGGTAAACCAAGAAAACTCCCCCTCTGAGAACCGTATATGAAAATTTCATCTCGTACAGCTCAAACAGAAAACCCCAAATACTTGTTGAAATAGATATGTGTAATCGAAACTTCTTAATGCTATGATTCAAGAATTCTCTTGGAAGAGAGAAAAACGAAAAAAGAAAAATTCGAAAACTCTTCTTTGTGGTTATAATGCTAAAATGTCAAGTCGGCTCATTCATTTCTTGATGTTGATCCTTACGGGCCTCTTGAATCTTCTATTTACCCATTTTATTTTTTCTTTGATTGAGTATTTTTTTTTTGTTTATGTAATGCAGCCTTACCGGTGTTTTCTTTATTTTTATTATTGATTGATAGGAATTTTCTTGTTAAGATTCTATAAATCGATCGGAAACCTCAGATTCATACTAGAACCACGATGATTCAAAAAAACTTTTAAAGTTAGTACAAAGATTCCCCGAGCAAGAATCGTCGTATCATCACTTATGGAATGAATAAATATAATGACGAAAAATCCAAAGAGAGAGTTGTCTTTTTATTTTTATCAAAATGAGATAAGCATAGACAAAGAGTTTTAAAAATCTTTTCATTTAGACTTTCGCATTTTTTGAAATTTTTTGTAGTTTGGCCGCGGGATCTGAATATTAAGTATGAATCATAGTTCTAATACTTCGTAATCCATTTCATATATTCCGTGCTCCAGATACTAGAATAACTATCTGACGAGATAAAAAACCATCTTTATCAAGATAAGATGACAGACTCATTTTCTGCACTATTAATAGGATCTTTTATAACAAGTCGCACACTCATATTCCAGAAATACCAAAAAAGAAAGGGATTCCACGATCAAACTACCAAAATAGAATAGAAAAATAGAATAGGATTAGGCTAAAAAAACCGAGACCCAAATGTTTCACTTTGTATTAAGCATTAAAATGAAATATTAAAAAAAAAGATGGGACTTAGTGATTCTTGTAAATCTAATTCATTGAAATCCCATCCAGTAAAACGGAAGAATTATAAATCTCTAAAATAATAGATAGGAATATCGCAAATAGAGCCATTGCGACGCCCATCAAAGGAGTAGTTCCCCATCCCGGAGCTACTTTACCATATTCTGAATTCAACGGTTTCAATAAATCCCCTACAATTGTTCGTCTTGGACCACTACCCTCTACACTTTGTGTAGCCATAAATCCTATTTTGTATTAATTAAGATTTGTTGACTTTGTATACCATTCCGTTGTAAATAAATCATCTTATCATAGATCCATTGTGGTCTTAAAATTCAGAGAATTCTATAATAATTAATAATGGAAACAGCAACACTAGTCGCCATCTCTATATCTGGTTTACTTGTAAGTTTTACCGGGTATGCCCTATATACTGCTTTTGGGCAACCCTCCCAACAACTAAGAGATCCATTCGAAGAACACGGGGACTAGTTGAAGTAGAGAGCCCCCCAATATTGATTGGGGGGCTCTCTACTTCAACTCTTTACTTCAATTAAGATAATAAAAAATCATTTTACCTTTCCTTTTTAGTTGGAACTTTAGGGGGTTCTCGAAAAAAGATAGCGAAAAAAATTATTCCTAGAGTCGAGACTAAAAGGAATGTATAAACCAATGCTTCCATAGATTCGATCGTGGTTTACAATTATAGCTTCCATACCTGTTTAGTTGGGATTGTACCCCGGATAAAAAAAAGAGCAAAAGTCGAAGAAAAGTGGCAAGTCAAATCAAGGTGTCCCCGATACCCTATGTCAAATTGTCAAATTAGAAAAATGGAAACGAAAAGTACAAGATCAATGCTATATCAAACTGCTTGTCTTCTTGTAGTTGGATCCCCAAGTTTTTGGAATGCTCCAAATTCCACTTGAGCGTCTAAATCTGGATCAATACCAGCAAAAACATCTCTGAACAAGGTTCGAGCGCCATGCCAAATATGTCCGAAGAAAAAAAGCAGAGCAAACGAAGCATGTCCAAAAGTAAACCAACCCCGGGGACTGCTACGAAAAACACCGTCGGATTTTAAAGTAGCACGATCTAATTCAAAAATTTCACCTAATTGAGCGCGTCTAGCATATTTTTTCACAGTAGTAGGATCACTATAACTGACTCCATTTAGTTCGCCACCGTAAAACTCAACAGTTACACCTACTTGTTCGACACTATACTTTGATTCTGCCCTTCGAAAAGGAACATCGGCTCTAACAATTCCGTCTTCGTCTATCAAAACCACTGGAAATGTCTCAAAAAACGTAGGCATACGACGTACAAAAAGTTCACGTCCTTCTTTATCTCTAAAGATAGGATGTCCTAACCACCCAACAGCTATTCCATCCCCGTTGTCCATTGAGCCCGCTCTGAACAATCCACCCTTTGCCGGATTATTTCCAATGTAATCATAAAAGGCTAATTTTTCAGGAATTTTAGACCAAGCTTCGGATAAACTTTGATTTTCGGCTAGCCCAGCACCAACTCTTCGATATATTTCTTGCTGGAAGTATCCTTGATCCCATTGATAACGAGTGGGACCAAATAATTCAATCGGGGTAGTTGCTGAACCATACCACATAGTTCCAGCAACAACAAAAGCTGCAAAAAAGACAGCCGCGATACTACTGGAAAGCACGGTTTCAATATTTCCCATACGTAATCCCTTGTATAGCCGTTGGGGCGGACGGACACTAAGATGGAATAAGCCGGCCAATATGCCCAGAGTCCCCGCTGCAATATGATGAGAGGCTATTCCTCCCGGAACAAAGGGATCAAAACCTTCCACACCCCATGCCGGATTTACAGATTGTACCTTTCCAGTTAGGCCATAAGGATCGGACACCCATATTCCAGGACCATACAATCCCGTTACATGAAAAGCGCCAAACCCAAAACAAGCCACTCCTGCGAGAAATAAATGAATTCCAAAGATCTTAGGCAAATCTAAAGAAGGTTTTCCTGTACGCTCATCACAAAATATTTCTAGATCCCAAAACACCCAATGCCAGATAGCTGCCAAGAAGCACAAGCCAGAAAAGACAATATGCGCCCCAGCCACACCCTCATAACTCCAAATACCTGGATTCGTTATAGTTCCGCCTGTGATACTCCAACCACCCCACGAATTGGTTATCCCTAACCGAGTCATGAAGGGTATTACGAACATACCTTGTCTCCACATTGGATCCAGAACTGGGTCAGAGGGATCAAAAACTGCTAATTCATATAGAGCCATCGAACCGGCCCAGCCGGCAACCAAAGCTGTATGCATTATATGAACAGATAGCAAACGACCGGGATCATTCAATACGACGGTATGAACACGATACCAAGGCAAACCCATGGAAATACCCCTTAATTAGTAATATTAAAATTATTAATATTTAAATATTAACGTACTAATAATTATTAATATTAACGAAAAATAAACACTATGTAACTTTATTACACTAGAAAAAACTATGTTATGGATCTCCCTTTGTTCAGTGAATTATCCCGAATAAAGGATTAATCCTTTTTCTATCCTGTTTAGTATTTTAGTCATAACGTTCCAATTCCATTTGTAGGAACAAAGAGAAGCAGATCTATTCTATACCCGATAAGCATCAATACGCAATGGGAGGTGGTTAACCTCTTTTTATATGCGCGAATCCATACATTCATCATTCAAAGGGCTTCTTCGTAAGAATTTGACTTTATTTCTTCCGGTATTTTTAGTTATTTTTTGGTTATGAACTTCTCGAATCCACTGAACTTATCTAATCTGCGCATAAAATGGGATAAGGGCCGGTATTATTAAGACAATAAATTCATTTTTATGAGGATACTTTTATATTCTATATCTGTTCTAGCTGGGGTTGACATATAGATAGATTCTATATTATATATAGAATATGAAAATCGAGAAGAAAGAAGGGGTTGACATATAGATAGATTCTATATTATATATAGAATATGAAAATCGAGAAGAGAACAATTGATTGGTTTTTTAGAATCAATACTAAATAGTTACATATCCTTTTTGATTTTCCTATATTTTTAAGGAAATGCAACGTTAGATTTAAATCTAAGAATGGTTCATGATTCATGAATTCACAGTCGATAGTTAAATGGTGGTTAATGTTGGTTGGCGACTGGGGGACTCCAAATCCCCTTTCTCTTCGGTAGTAAAATGTTGGTTGGCGACTGGGGGACTGGAAATCCCCTTTACAGTCGTCGGTTGGGGACTCCAAATCCTCTGTCGGTAGTTAAATGGTTGGTTGGGGACTCCCAATTCCCTTTCTTTTCTTTACAGTCGGTAGTTAAATGGTTGTAGTTAAATGGTTGTAAAGAGGACTGCAAATCCTCTTTACAGTCGATAGTTAAATGTTGGTTGGGGACCAATCAACATTGGAAATCCCCTTAGTTGGGGCGGCATGGCCGAGTGGTAAGGCGAAGGACTGCAAATCCTCGTTCCCCAGTTCGAATCTTGGGTGTCGCCTGATCAACAAAAGAGACGAAATGCCTTAGTTCGTTTTGCTGATATAACTGCTTCCATTTTTTCCCAATAGAAAAAAACGCCGAGGAAAAAAATGACTCTTGAGACTTCCAAGAGCGTCGCTGCCTATAAAGATTTGTGCTTAATCTTTACCGATTCTACCAAAATAAAAATATTAAATAATATAATAAGAACTTCTTAAGATAAATTGGATTTTTTGTATTATTTCATCAATGGTATTGGCCAAAATACTTTTTTTTTTGACTCCGCACCGGCGATTCGACTACTATTATTAGTGAACAATAAACAAAGTGAACAATACTGGAAAAATTCCTTCATATTCATAGAGATAGGGGACATAATTCACATGGATATAGTAAGTCTCGGTTGGGCTGCTTTAATGGTAGTCTTTACATTTTCCCTTTCACTCGTAGTATGGGGAAGAAGTGGACTCTAGGGATACTCCTAATTGAGTTGAGAAATAAAACTCTATCAATTGTTTTATAGATCATTCTGCAAAGAATTTTGCATTCAATTAATTCAATTTCGAAATTCTTACAAATTTCGAAATTGAATTTAAAAAAATCTGCATTTCGAAATTCTATTCGAGTCGGATTTGGGTTGAATAATTTCGTCTATTCAAGAATAGACGAAAAAGACCCTGATTAATATAATCATAATCAAACAAATATTTGAATGATTCCCGTGTTTTATATTTCACAAACAAAGTAAAAGGAATCAAAATGAGAGGAAATTTATTCCAAACGAATTCTTCTTAAATTTTCGATTTCGCTAAACCGACCGTTAACTAGAATTATATATTGACAATTCTAGTCAATGAGGACCAGAGGAACCTTTTTTACTTTTTATTTGTTTGCCTTTTTCTTGTTCAAAGATAAAAGAAAGAAAGTCTTTCCTTTTGAAATTGTGAAAATTTCACAAGTAATTTATTTATACAAGTAATTTATTTATAGTTAATTAAATATAACGGGTTTCCGTGGGAAATAAGATAGACATAGTGGTCCTCCAACGAGATAATACACATCCTAAGATATTTTCTTAAAGAAGTCGCATATTGCGTTGTGCGCTTATTACTTAACTTTACTATTTGATTTAGTATTTTTAAAATCCTATTTATGCTATACTTTATTGACTTGACTCATTTCATATGATGATTCAAAGATTCAAAACCGACGGAGTTTACTAATGCTTTTCGGCGAAATCGAAAAAGTTTTTCTAAAACTCCATTCTTTGGATGATTTTACAATCGTTTAATCACTTAAGACTACTAAAATAAGATTTCTTGATTTTCTTTTATTAATATAGTCTATCTAGACTCTTTTTTTTCCTTTTCTTTGATTTGATTATTTCAATAGATTCGAAGATTCCTATTGAAATTTGAATAGGAAATTTCAAATAATCCGAATGTATGAAAATGAAGATGCCATTTTCGATTGATTTCTATTAATATTAAACCTATATCTTTATACAGTACAACTTTAGAAACTCGAATAACAAAAAAAGATAGTATGGGTAGTAAAGAAATATCTATTTCTTTCTACCCATACTATCGGATCTCATAGGATACTGCTGATTCTAGTCCGCACATTTCGTCTAAAACACAAATTTTGAATCCTTTTTATTTCTCTTTTTAATCATTGATATTGATTAAGAACTAAGACGTCAAGTTTCGTTCAAATTAATTACTTTGACTAACAGTTTTTACATATATTATAAGTAAAAAAGCAGTAGGAACTAGAATGAACAGTGCAGTAGCAATAAATGCGAGAATATTGACTTCCATAATCTCATCCTTTCGTTTTTCTTTACTTCACAATAACTCGGGATTTAATCCCATAGAGATGATAAATTTTTTGCCTCTAAATTCAATGAGATAAATTTTATCTCGATGATATCGAATCGGATAAATATCATGAATAACAATATCTGACCTATCAAATTGATTCCTCGTCGAGAATTGAATAGTATAACATAGAAAGATCGTTTATTCATACCGAATCAAAAAAAAAAAAAGGATTCTTGACCCAATCGAGAATTTCGTTACTTTATTTTAATTTGAAAATTTTATTTTAAATTCTTTTTCATTCTTTTTTTTTCTATAAAAAACAACTATTGCCTTCTTTGTCTTTGTCCAATCATCTCACGAAGTATCATCTAACCGCCTTTCCACTTACATTGGCTCCAAACAAATCCAAATAATAGAAGCGAAATGGCGAAGGGGAAGTTAAGTTCTAAACTCCTTTTTTTAATGATCTAATCTTATTGGAAAAAGGTGCGATAAAGATTAGTAATGGAATAAAAATAAATAGAATATATCAAAACTTCAGTGTACAATTTGAATGAGATAGATTATTTCAAATTCAAATTAGTAATTGAGCAAAATCGGAGTCAAAAAAGAGGAGACTTTTCCAATTAAAAGAATTCCAAAGAAATTCGATTCATTTTGTATCGTACAAAGAAAAATTTGATTTGTGTATGTACTATCGGGAAAGATACGATATGGTACTCGATTCGATTTCATTACGCAGGTTGGGAGAAACCGAAAAAGCCAAACTCGGCACCATATCTCTTGAAATCCTGAATATTATGTCTCGATCCATTTCTGTCGCTATTAGTTAAAAAGGGTGGAATTTCCATATTTCTATTTACTTTGATTTACTTTGCTGAAAAAAAGGAAAGTAATAAAAATAAAAGAAAGCGGAATTGATATATTTTTTTGGTTGGATTGTTGGATTTGAATATGTCGGGACTGACGGGGCTCGAACCCGCAGCTTCCGCCTTGACAGGGCGGTGCTCTGACCAATTGAACTACAATCCCAGGGAAATAAAATCTAAAATAAATAAAGTGTACAGCAATTCTTATGATTTCATTCAAACCCGTTCTATTTCGATTTTGAATTGGAATTGGAATCGGCCCCGTTATAAGAGAGAGGCAAGTGGTAATATGGATATCCGCATGGATATCCACTTTAGTGATAATGACACAAATTACTAGTCATCTTTTCGTTATTTCAAATAAATCAAATCGATTGATAATCAATCTTTCAATGAAAATGAAAAGAAAGAAAAGTCCTTTTTCTTTATATCTTTAGATAATTCTTTTTCTTAGACTTTCTATTTACAAATCCTGATATGAATCTAGGTCATTAACAAGATCAGAATTTGTAGGAAAAAAAGAAAAAAACAAAAAAGAAATCCAAATTTCTGCTATATCCTTACTTGTATTTTATTTACTTTCTTTTTTGTTTTTTTCTTTTTTGTTTTTTGTATCAGGCATTTCTAGAAAACAGAACAAAAGGGTAATATCATTTCATGGCGGATCAGTGAATTATTGGGCCGAGCTGGATTTGAACCAGCGTAGACATATTGTCAACGAATTTACAGTCCGTCCCCATTAACCGCTCGGGCATCGACCCAGGAAGAAGAAATTCCATATTTCTTAATAATCCCTGATCCACTTCCTTTCGTAATACCCTACCCCCAGGGGAAGTCGAATCCCCGTTGCCTCCTTGAAAGAGAGATGTCCTAAACCACTAGACGATGGGGGCACATTTGTCAGAATACTATGCCCATAAGTATGAACAGTTTTTTGAAATTGTCAATATAACAAAATGGTAGGACTAGATTCGAAAAATCTTTCCGCCTTTCATGATTCCATACAATTTTTTGATTCCTCATTTCTATTCATGAATTAATATATTAATTAATATAATATTATTTAATTAATATTATCCATTTTTTTAGTAAATTTAGTCAATTTCTTAAGAAATTTCTAGACCTTAGAGAATTCTAAATTCTATTTAATAATTAAATTCTATTGAAATGAGAATATTATAATGAATAATGGAATAATGGTGATTAGAAGAACCATATTAAGAAATTCTTAAGAAATTCTATTATTATTATATTATAGAATATTATTCTATAACTAATAATTTTGCTCGGGGGACAAATAGAATCTGTTCATTAATGATTCGATGAAATATCTTTGATCTATGTTGAATTGGTAAGTACACGTATATATAAATCAAATGAATTTCGTTATGATGGTGGTCAATTCAATTAGGTTCGGCTTTGAAAAAATTCATCAAAAATCCATTGCATTAATCTTTATCAAATTCAATAAATATAAATAAACCCCCCTTTTTCTTACCTATATTCGCGAATTGAATTTATATTCACTAATTGAGTTTATATTCATTAGGTAAATGCAATTTCTCGTTTATGTTTATGAATGAATTATTAGAAGTTTACTTCATATAATAATTGGATTCGAATCTATTTACTTTATAGATTAGATAGATTTGATTTGGAATCGATTTCCCTAGATATATATTATCTACATGCTGGCTCATTTAGGAATTGAAGCCCTTTTAACTCAGCGGTAGAGTAACGCCATGGTAAGGCGTAAGTCATCGGTTCAAATCCGATAGGGGGCTTTGACCTTTTTTCATAAAACTTCAATGGTAGTATTCCCTAGGAGACTAGATTGAAGGGGGGAATATAGATATTGTTGATATTTGTAATAAATATAGTAAAGTAAGAAATTCTATATCTCTAATAAAATTTCGAATTTAATTCGAATAAGTTCGAATGGTTTATAGTAGATTAATTAGAGTTATAGAGTTTAACATTTGTTTATTATATTAAAAAAAAAAATTTAAGTTGGCTCTTAAATCGTCAAATTTTTTGTCTAACCCAATCAAATCAAAAAAAAATTGTAAAGATTAGATTCGAAATCAACAAAAGAAAAAGTAAGTGGACCTAACCTATTGAATCAGGACTATATCCACTATTCTGATATTCAAATTCGATATAGATGAAATTGGAACAGAACAGCGGATCCACCTTTTTCTTTCATTTTCATATTATACTTTTTTTTTGGACTCCGAAAAAATCTGTCGATATTTCTGATTAAATCTACTTATTCCTAATTATTTTATGTTATTCTAGAAGAAAAATTGACTATTCCCTTTCGTCACAGAAAAGCTTATTTGAAGCATCAACACATAAAGACGTAGAAGAAAATTTCAAATATCTTTTTTGATTCTACAACATAACATAAGACCCATTTCTATTGATATTTCTACCTAATAGAAG